CAGTACTATAAGAATCAGTACTGAACATCCCTCCTGTAATAGTACAGGCTCCCATAGCAATGACGTATTTTGGTTCAGGCATTTGCTCATATAATCTCACTAAAGAGGGAGCCATTTTCATTGTGACTGTGCCGGCTGTTAAAATTAGGTCCGCTTGCCTAGGACTTGATCTTGGTACCAACCCATAACGATCAAAGTCGAATCGCGAGCCTATTAATGAAGCAAATTCAATGAAACAGCAGCTGGTACCATATAGAAGCGGCCATAAACTGGAGAGTCTTGACCAATTCGAAAGATCATTCGATGTAGTTGAAATAACTGAATTGGGGGTTGTTTGGTCAAGTAACGGAAACTCAATCAAATTCATAACTGTCTCAATGTAATTTTTTCCTTCCTTTTTTTTTTTATTGTCTGAATACTCAGTTAAGACCATTCCAACGCTCCCTTTCGCCATGCATAAACTGAACCCACAGTTGGGATAAGCACGAAAATTAAAGCTTCGATAAATACAGATACACCCAATACATCGAAACTCATTGCCCATGGATAAAGAAAGACCGTTTCAACATCAAAAACAACAAAAACTAGAGCAAACATGTAATAGCGGATTCGGAATTGTAACCAAGCGTCTCCCATAGGTTCTATGCCCGATTCATAACTAGAGAGCTTCTCTGGTCCTTTACTAACCGGGGCTAAAACTCCTGAAATTACAAATGCCAAGATAGGAATAACGCTTGATATTATTAGAAATGCCCATAAAATATCATATTCGTGAAGCAGAAACATAAATGTACTCCTATTAATGTGGAATATGCTTAATTATTCTAGTTGGCATTGTCAATTCATCCAGAACTTGTTTTCCTAGGTGAAACAAGAATTTTTTTTAATCAAATCAAAGTGTATAGTTCAGAGTTTGTTTGCTGCGTGGCATGTCTTGTTTAGAGATTCATCCAACGGAATCGGGATTCCGTTTTTGATTTTGATTCTATTTAGATATGGTGTAGAAATAAGGCGCTCTTACACAAACAAAACTCTCTCACTTTGTCTCGCTTTCTCTATTCTCTATAAAAAAATAGATATAAGATTAAAAAATATTAAATAAAAAAATTCTAAATAATAAAAATAATTTAATTAAATACTAAAATATACTAATCTAACCTAATAGAATATTCTATTACTAATGAATAGTAATACTATAACTATGTTTCATAATTCTGAAACGTAATACTATGTTTTTGTTTTTTTCTTGATATTTCCTTATATTTATTTCTTTGTATTTTATATTTAGAAATATAAATTTCTTATATAAATTATATGTAAATATATAATTTATGTAATGTATAAATAATTATGTAATGTATAAATAATAAAATGAAATAAGATAATGAAATATTATCAAAAAATAATATCAAACATAACATAGTTATTATCAAAACCAATAATTTTTTGGGGGGGGGTAAAAATGTCTAGGGATTTCTAACATATTCGAAGTATTCTTTTCATTAAAATCCAGGTAAAGGATCGTCGTTGTTTCTATTGATTTTATACAAATACGAATACGTAAACACAATCTAATGCATCGAACTATTATATTTTCTTTCTTTTTCTTGTCCTAGATTTGACACATACTGATCTGATTAGATCCATTGGAATGAATTATTGTTTTTATTTTCAGGTACCTATGTATTTACATGAATATGTGGTAATGCTTTCATTTCATTTCTATGAAACAACCAATGGTCTGGTCTGTCCAGTCTATAAACAAGTACTAATGAGGAAATGAAAACTATACTAAACAAAAATAGAATGTCTATACAAAAATAGACAAATAGAATGTATTAGGGCTATACGGACTCGAACCGTAGACCTTCTCGGTAAAACAGATCAAACTGATTATTATCGAAATGATTCGAACTGTTTCAAAGACCCAACATGCATTTTGTTTGTTGCATTGGGCTCTTTCATCAACTGATGTAAAGATCAGTTAGTCCACCATATTTTTTCTTTACAGGAAGATAATGAGCTGGCTCCATGTGCTCTGATTCATTATTTGTATTCAGATCTAGTAGCAATACCAAAGTGTTTCAAAGAAGGGTTACCTTGACTTAGGTCTGCCTTCGGCTTAGATCAACCTAAGTTAAATGGAGTCTCTATCGTTCCGCTGCAAGAGTCGAATATGAGACTTCATACACCTTAAAGTTCATAGGATGAAAGGAGGTTTTTTTGAAGCCCTTATACTCATTATGCCTAGCATTGAATGGGCTGGGTATTTACCTTATCAACTATCAAATCAATGACGGGTTCTATTTGATTTGGCACCTAAATTCGCACCAAAATCGGACCGAACCAAATATTTGTCATGCTATTGTTCTCTCGAATCTATGGAGTAAGACATTGATTTTTCAATAAGATCAACTATGTTCATTGCATAATAAGCTCCCTTGAAAAGCATTGGCGCACGTGTAAACGAGGTGCTCTACCTAACTGAGCTATAGCCCTTGTCATAGATATCTTAACATATAGATAATTTCTTGTCAAGATGGATATTTCCTAATCTCACATGATAACTCTTTGATCCGTTTACTGTTAACAGATTGGTATTGCTTAGAAATTATATTCTATCTATAATCCCCGAGGTGATGGGTCTTCTTTTGCGGTGATAAATTACCTACTTAACTCAGTGGTTAGAGTATTGCTTTCATACGGCAGGAGTCATTGGTTCAAATCCAATAGTAGGTAGAACTTATTAGATACCGGAGTCAATGCAATGGTATCTAATAAGTTTTTCTACCCATCCTCCTTTTTTCGTTGTATCAGATTAGACTTGATTGTCTTCAATTGGCAGAATCTAAATGTGGTGTATAAAAAAGAACTTCTAAAAAACTTCTTTTGATTATTTTGATGTATTGACTAGTAGGAAATAACATTGACAGCCTCTACTCGTGTCCTAGCTCGTCTGAGAGCTAGATTCGCTTCAATCACCTGTCTCTTACCCTCAGCTCTACTCAAGTTAGCTTCAGCTATTTTAAGAGTTTGTTGAGCTTCTTGCGGATCAATGTCAGTACTCATCTCCGCATCATTTCCTAAAATGGTGATCTCATTATTCCCTATTCTAGCAAAACCACCCATCAGAGCCACCGTTAACCATTGGTCGTTGAGGCGTATTCTCAAAAGACCTATATCTACAGCCGTGGCAATAGGGGCGTGGTTCGGTAATACACCAATTTGGCCACTATTTGTAGATAAAATGATTTCTTTCACTTCTGAATCCCAAATAATTCGATTAGGAGTCAGTACACAAAGATTTAAGGTCATTTCTTCAAATTGCTCTCCACTTCTAAGTTCATAGCTTTCGCGGTAGCTTCATCGATGTTACCCACCAAATAAAAAGCCTGCTCGGGCAGACCATCTAATTCTCCGGAAAGGATCAGTTGAAACCCCCTAATTGTTTCTGCAAGACCAACATATTTTCCTGGAGAACCAGTAAATACTTCTGCCACGAAGAAGGGTTGTGATAAGAAACGCTCAATTTTTCGTGCTCTTGCTACAGTTAAACGATCCTCCTCGGATAATTCGTCCAACCCAAGAATAGCTATAATGTCCTGAAGTTCTTTGTAACGTTGTGAAGTTTGCTTAACTCTTTGCGCAGTTTCATAATGTTCCTCGCCAACGATCCGAGGTTGTAACATAGTTGACGTTGAATCTAAAGGATCTACTGCTGGATAAATACCCTTGGCAGCTAATCCTCTTGATAGTACGGTAGTAGCATCTAAATGTGCAAATGTAGTGGCAGGAGCAGGGTCGGTCAAATCGTCCGCAGGTACATAAACTGCTTGGATCGAAGTTATAGATCCCTCTTTGGTAGAAGTAATTCTTTCTTGCAAAGAACCCATTTCTGTACTAAGGGTAGGTTGATAACCCACTGCAGAAGGCATTCTCCCTAATAATGCGGATACTTCTGATCCTGCTTGGACAAAACGAAAGATATTGTCGATGAATAGAAGCACATCTTGTTCATTAACATCCCGGAAATATTCTGCCATAGTTAGGGCAGTCAAACCAACTCTCATACGAGCTCCCGGCGGTTCATTCATTTGACCATAGACTAAAGCTACTTTTGATTCTGCAAGATTTTTTTCATTAATTACTCCGGATTCTTTCATTTCCATGTAAAGATCATTTCCTTCACGAGTACGCTCTCCTACTCCGCCAAATACGGATACGCCTCCATGAGCTTTGGCAATGTTGTTGATCAATTCCATGATGAGTACTGTTTTACCTACTCCAGCTCCCCCAAATAGTCCGATTTTTCCTCCACGGCGATAAGGAGCTAAAAGATCTACCACCTTAATACCTGTTTCAAAGATTGATAATTTCGTATCTAACTGTATAAAGGCAGGCGCAGATCTATGAATAGGAGATGTTGTGCGAGTATCTACAGGACCTAAATTATCAACAGGCTCTCCAAGAACGTTGAAGATTCGCCCGAGAGTAGCTCCGCCGACTGGAACACTTAGAGGAGCTCCCGTGTCAATCACTTCCATTCCTCTCATCAGCCCATCTGTAGCACTCATAGCTACAGCTCTAACTCGATTATTTCCTAATAATTGTTGTACCTCACAAGTCACATTAATTTGCTGACCGACAGTATCTCGACCCTTAACTACCAAAGCGTTATAAATATTAGGCATTTTGCCCGGGGGAAAAACGACATCCAGTACTGGGCCAATAATTTGAGCGATACGCCCTAGTTTTTTTTCTTCAAGTGTGGAAACCGCAGGGCTAGAAGTAGTAGGATTGATTCTCATAATTATAATAAAGTGAAATATGTCGAAATCCTTTTTGGAATAATACCAAATCGAAAATAAATGTCCGATAGCAAGTTGATCAGTTAATTCAATAAGAGATAAATGGGAGATAGCACTCGATTTAGTTGGTACCGCCCAACCGAATCCGATTCAATCGTTTACTCATTCAATGAGTAAATTTTCAAGTTCAGC